AACTGGTGACCTCGGATATTAATGAAATCTATAGAAGAATTATCTATCGGAATAATACTCTTACAGATCTATTAACAACAAGTATAGCTACGCCAGAAGAATTAATAATATCTCAGGAAAAATTGCTACAAGAAGCAGTGGATGCACTTCTTGATAATGGAATCTGCGGACAACCAATGAGGGATGATCATAATAGAGTTTACAAGTCGCTTTCAGATGTAATTGAAGGCAAAGAAGGAAGAGTTCGCGAGACTCTGCTTGGTAAACGCGTCGATTATTCAGGGCGGTCAGTGATTGTCGTGGGCCCTTCACTTTCATTACATCGATGTGGATTGCCTCGCGAAATAGCAATAGAACTTTTCCAGGCATTTGTAATTCGTGACCTAATTAGAAAACATCTTGCTTCGAACATCGGAGTTGCTAAGAGTCAAATTCGTAAAAAAAAACCGATTGTATGGGAAATACTTCAAGAAATTCTGGATGACCATCCTGTATTGCTGAATAGAGCGCCTACTCTGCATAGATTAGGCATACAGGCATTCCTCCCCATTTTAGTAGAAGGGCGCGCTATTTGTTTACACCCATTAGTTTGTAAGGGCTTCAATGCGGACTTTGACGGGGATCAAATGGCTGTTCATGTGCCTTTATCTTTGGAGGCTCAAGCAGAGGCACGTTTACTTATGTTTTCTCATATGAATCTTTTGTCTCCAACTATTGGAGATCCCATTTCTGCACCAACTCAAGATATGCTTAGTGGACTCTATGTCTTAACGAGTGGAAATCGTCGGGGTATTTGTGTAAATAGGTATAATCCGTGTAATGGTAGAAACTATCAAAATGAAGATAATAACTATAAGTATACAAAAAAAAAAGAACCGTTTTTTTGTAACGCCTATGATGCAATTGGAGCTTTTCGGCAAAAACGAATCAATTTAGGTAGTCCTTTGTGGCTGCGGTGGCGACTAGATCAACGCGTTATTGCTGCAAGAGAAGCTCCCATTGAAATTCACTATGAATCTTTGGGGACCTATTATGAGATTTATGGACACTATCTAATAGTAAGAAGTATAAAAAAAGAAATTCTTTATATATATATTCGAACCACTCTTGGGCATATTTCTCTTTATCGAGAAATAGAAGAAGCCATACAGGGGTTTTGGCAGGGCTGTTGTAATTCTATGCTACCAGCGGGAATTCGAGTCTCGCCGGGTTAACTAGGACTATAAAATTGCGGAATTTCTACGTGAATCAAGATCTAGAAAAGGAAGTTGTCCAATCACTGACTCAAACCCATTGTCAAATTCTACTCAGCGCAATATGGAGGTACTGATGGCAGAACGGCCCACTCAGGTCTTTCACAATAAAGTGATAGACGGAACTGCCATGAAACGACTTATTAGTCGATTTATTGATCACTATGGAATAGGATATACATCACATATCCTGGATCAAGTAAAGACTCTGGGTTTCCGACAAGCTACCGCCGCATCCATTTCATTAGGAATTGATGATCTTTTAACAATACCTTCTAAAAGATGGCTAGTTCAAGACGCTGAACAACAAAGTTTTATTTTGGAAAAACACCATCATTATGGGAATGTACACGCGGTAGAAAAATTACGTCAATCGATCGAGATCTGGTATGCCACAAGTGAATATTTGCGACAAGAAATGAATCCTAATTTTCGGATGACCGATCCTTTTAATCCAGTCCATATAATGTCTTTTTCAGGAGCCAGAGGAAATGCATCTCAGGTACATCAATTAGTAGGTATGAGAGGATTAATGTCGGATCCCCAAGGTCAAATGATTGATTTACCCATTCAAAGCAATTTACGCGAAGGACTCTCTTTAACAGAATATATTATTTCTTGCTACGGAGCCCGTAAAGGAGTTGTGGATACCGCTATCCGAACATCAGATGCAGGATACCTCACGCGCAGACTTGTTGAAGTAGTTCAACACATTGTTGTACGTCGAACAGATTGTGGCACCGTACGAGGTATTTCTGTAAGTCCTCGAAATGGAATGATGACCGACAGGATTTTTATCCAAACATTAATTGGGCGTGTATTAGCGGATCATATATATATAGGTTCGCGATGCATTGCTACTAGAAATCAAGATATTGGGGTTGGACTTGTTAATAGATTCATAACTTTTAGAGCACAACCAATCTCTATTCGAACCCCCTTTACTTGTAGGAGTACATCTTGGATTTGTCAACTATGCTATGGCCGAAGCCCAGCTCACGACGACCTGGTCGAATTGGGAGAAGCTGTAGGTATTATTGCAGGTCAATCTATTGGAGAACCAGGTACTCAATTAACATTAAGAACTTTTCATACCGGCGGAGTATTCACAGGGGGTACTGCAGAACATGTCCGAGCCCCTTCTAATGGAAAAATAAAATTCAATGAGGATTTGGTTCATCCGACACGTACACGTCATGGACATCCTGCTTTTCTATGTTCTAGAGACTTGTATGTAACTATTGAAAGTGAAGATATTATACACAATGTGTGTATTCCGCCCAAAAGTTTTCTTTTAGTTCAAAACGATCAATATGTAGAATCAGAACAAGTCATTGCTGAGATTCGCGCGAGAACATCCACTTTGAATTTGAAAGAGAAGGTTCGAAAACATATTTATTCTGACTCAGAAGGCGAAATGCACTGGAATACCGGTGTGTACCATGCACCTGAATTTACATATGGTAATATTCATCTCTTACCAAAAACAAGTCATTTATGGATATTATTAGGGGAGCCCTGGAGATCCAGTCCAGGCCCCTGTTCGATCCACAAGGATCAAGATCAAATGAACGCTTATTCTCTTTCTGTTAAGCGAAGATATATTTCTAACCCCTCAGTAACTAATAATCAAGTGAGACACAAATTTTTTAGTTCGTATTTTTCTGGTAAAAATCAAAAAGGAGATAGGATTCCTGATTATTCAGAACTTAATCGAATGACATGTACCGGTCGTTGTAATCTCAGAAATCCGGCCGTTCTCGAGGGGAATTCGGATTTATTGGCAAAGAGGCGAAGAAATAGAGTCATCATCCCACTCGAATCGATTCAAGAGGGCGAGAACCAATTAATACCTTCTTCAGGTATCTCAATTGAAATCCCCCGAAATGATATTCTCCGTAGAAATAGTATTCTTGCTTATTTCGACGATCCTCGATATATAAGAAAGAGCTCGGGACTTACTAAATATGAGACTAGAGAACTGAATTCAATCGTTAATGAAGAGGAGTTGATTGAGTATCGAGGAGTCAAGGTATTTTGGCCAAAATACCAAAAGGAAGTAAATCCGTTTTTTTTTATTCCCGTGGAAGTCCACATTTTGGCCGAATCTTGTTCCATAATGGTACGGCACAATAGTATTATTGGGATAGATACACAAATCACTTTAAATAGAAGAAGTCGGGTAGGTGGATTGGTCCGAGTGAAGAAAAAAGCAGAAAAAATTAAACTAATAATCTTTTCTGGAGATATCCATTTTCCTGGAAAGACAAACAAGGTATTCCGATTGATACCACCAGGAGGGGGAAAACAAAATTCCAAAGAATACAAAAAATTGAAAAATTGGCTCTATATCCAACGAATGAAACTTTCCAGGTATGAAAAAAAATATTTTGTTTTGGTTCAACCTGTAGTCCCATATAAAAAAACGGATGGTATAAATTTAGGAAGACTTTTCCCACCGGATCTCTTGCAAGAAAGTGATAATCTACAACTTCGAGTTGTCAACTATATCCTTTATTACGACCCAATTCTTGAAATTTGGGACACAAGTATTCAATTAGTTCGGACTTGTTTAGTGTTGAATTGGGACCAAGACAAAAAGATCGAAAAGGCCTGTGCTTCCTTTGTTGAAATAAGGACAAATGGTTTAATTAGAGATTTTCTAAGAATCGACTTAGCGAAGTCACCTATTTTGTATACCGGAAAAAGAAATGATCTGTCGGGTTCAGGATTAATCTCTGAGAATGGATCAGATCGCGCTAATGTCAATCCGTTTTCTTCCATTTATTCCTATTCCAAGGCAAGGATTCAAGAATCCCTTAATCCAAATCAAGGAACTATTCATACGTTATTGAATCGAAATAAGGAATCTCAATCTTTGATAATTTTGTCATCATCCAATTGTTCTCGAACAGGCCCATTCAACGATGTAAAATCTCCCAATGTGATAAAAGAATCAATCAAAGAGGACCCTCTAATTCCAATTAGGAATCCGTTGGGCCCCTTAGGAACAGGCTTTCCATTTTATAATTTTGATTTATTTTCCGATTTAATAACCCATAATCAAATCTTGGTAACTAACTATTTGCAACTTGACAATTTAAAACAGATTTTTCAAATACTTAAATATTATTTACTGGATGAAAAAGGTAAAATTTATAATCCCTATTCGTGCAGTAACATCATTTTGAATCCATTCAATTTGAATTGGTATTTTCTGCATTACAATTGTAGTGAAGAGACATCTACAATCGTTAGTCTTGGGCAGTTTCTTTGTGAAAATGTATGTATAGCCAAAAAAGGACCGCATTTAAAATCGGGTCAAGTTCTAATTCTTCAAGTTGACTCTGTGGTAATACGATCAGCTAAGCCTTATTTGGCTACTCCAGGAGCAACCGTTCATGGACATTATGGGGAAATCCTTTACGAAGGAGATACATTAGTTACATTTATATATGAAAAATCAAGATCTGGTGATATAACGCAAGGTCTTCCAAAAGTGGAACAGGTGTTAGAAGTGCGTTCGATTGATTCAATATCGATGAATCTCGAAAAGAGGATTGAGACTTGGAACAAATGTATAACAAGAATTCTTGGAATTCCTTGGGCATTCCTGATTGGTGCTGAGCTAACTATAGTGCAAAGTCGTATCTCTTTGGTTAATAAGGTTCAAAAGGTTTATCGATCCCAAGGGGTGCAGATACATAATAGGCATATAGAAATTATTGTACGTCAAATAACATCAAA